GGGAGTTGCTCTTGAATTAAGTCTTTTTTATTTCAGGCAAATTCAAAATTGTTCGAGTCGTGTAATCGTTAATTATTGACATTGGTAAACGCCCTAAAGCAATTTGATTATAATTCAATTCGTGACGATCATATGTAGAAAGTTCATATTCTTCAGTCATCGATAAACAATTTGTTGGACAATACTCAACGCAATTACCACAAAATATACAGATTCCGAAATCAATACTGTAATTAAGTAATCGTTTCTTTCTAATATCCGTTTCCAATTTCCAATCTACAACAGGTAGATCTATAGGACATACACGAACACATACTTCACAAGCAATGCATTTATCAAATTCAAAGTGGATTCGGCCGCGGAAACGCTCCGATGTAATCAATTTTTCGTAGGGATATTGAATAGTTACAGGTAAACGACTCGCATGTGATAAGGTAATCATGAAACCTTGACCGATGTATCTTGCAGCTCGTACTGTTTGTTGACCATAATTCATGAACTCAGTTATCATAGAGAACATATCGTGAATATCTATAAAAATTTTTATGCTTGTTTTGTTTCTTTCTCTTGTTCTTGTTTGAGACAAGTCGTGAAGATAGAATATCATATTCTTTTACAGTGAAAGAAGTTGGGAAGAAGTTGTTAATAATAGATTGCCGAGAGATATAGGTAAAAGAAATTTCCACCCAAGATTTAAGAGTTGGTCCATTCTTAGCCTTGGTAAAGTCCATCTTGTTGTGATAGCAATGAATAAGAACAAAAAAGTTTTAGCTAATGTAATAAAGATACCAATTATTGTTCCAAAGACTCTCCCCGCTTTATTTATTTCAAAAAAAAAAGGAACGGCTATGTACGGAAGAGAAAGATTCCAGCCCCCCAAGTAAAGAACCGTTACAAATAATGAAGAAACTAGTAAATTCAGATACGAGGCAACGTAAAATAAACCAAATTTTATACCTGAATATTCGGTTTGATAACCTGCTACCAATTCTTCTTCTGCTTCTGGTAAATCAAAAGGTAATCTTTCACACTCGGCTAAGGACGAAATTAGAAAAACGATAAACCCTATAGGTTGACGCCACAAATTCCACCCCCAAAAACCATATTTTGACTGCGCTTCAACTATATCAACTGTACTTGAACTGTTAGATAATTATAGTCGACGATAACATTACTGTTAGCAACGCTATTACAGAACCGTACATGAGATTGTCACCTCATACGGCTCCTCAAAGGTCACAAATAAATCTAAGACCCGTTTGCTATTTTTTATCTTGATATGTTTGTAGGATAGAATCCAAATCTATCGCAAGGTCCCCAATTAGACAATGGAATTCTGTCTGCTATATATATTTTTTTTCTTATAAAGTGCTTCTGAATTGATCTTATCTTTTAAAAATTTAAAATTTTTTGTTGAGTAATAACTTAACCTTTAAATAAAAAGTTTTTTGTAGAAATCTCAATAAATATTTCAACCTAGCATTTTTGATTACGAAAAAACGATACATTACATTGCATTAGTTCACGAAACATTTTTTGTAGTGCAATTTAATTCCTTCGAGTTTATTTTTTTGTTCCTATTCTCCTTTCTCAGAAAAAGGTACTTTAAACAAAGCAAAGTAAAGGATTACTTCGTTCTTGATAGTTATTTACTTAATCGGTGGATAGGAAAATACTCTGGATCGGAATCGTGGGGAGTACTCCTTCATCATTTCTACCAACATAAAGCCCCAATTAGAATCCCTTTTATGCTATGCAGTATGAACAGAAAAATCCTGTTGAATAACTTACATAATCTCTATTACGAATCCTTTGTGTACCTTGGTGTTCCTAACTATCCACGCTTTTTGTTTGGTCAAAAAAAGGACCCCGCTCATTAGGGTAATACATGTCTGTTAATAGCTAGTAAAATCCCTAGATAGTCGCTCCTTTTGAACCCGCTTCAAGTCATGATGATTAATCACTCAATCTTGGGGTAAATAGTATATAATGCTTATGTTTACTTTCACTTAACTCTTGTACATAGGAAATGAGACTGAAACTTTTTACTGCAAAGTAAGAAGCTGTTTTTTTAACTCATATAACTATCTGGTTTAGTTCATCAACCCGAATGATGAATAAAAAAGAAAAATGTATATTCAACTCATGAAATTTCCTTCCTAGAAAGAAAAGACATAGAGGAAATTTTATGTCTTAACGAATCACACGTAGAGATATTGATAACACACATAGAGTTAATGGTATTTCATAACTAATTGATTGAGCAGCAGCCCGTAAACCACCTAAAAAGGAATATTTATTATTTGATCCATAACCTGACATAAGAAGGCCCACGGGAGCAATACTTGAAATGGCAATCCATAAAAAAACACCAATACTGAAATCGGCTAGAACAAGGCGATATCCAAAAGGAATTACTAAATAACTTAGTAGAATTGATATGACTGCTATGGATGGTCCGATACTGAATAAACGAGTATCTCCTCTTGATGGAAGAAGATTCTCTTTGAAAAGTAATTTTGTACCATCTGCTAAAGCTTGAAGAATTCCCAAAGGCCCGGCGTATTCAGGGCCAATACGTTGTTGTATCCCCGCAGATATTTCTCTTTCTAACCAAACAATTACTAGTACACCTATTGTGATTCCTAATACAGGAGTAAAAATAGGGACAAGCATCCATATGATCTCATATACCTCTTTTAAGGATTCCAATCTAAAAAAAGAATTGATAGCTTGTACTTCTGTTGTATCTATTATCATTTTAACGATCAACTTCTCCCATAATGATATCTATGCTACCTAGTATTGTCATAATATCAGCCAATTTCATTCTTTTAACTAATTGAGGAAGGATTTGCAAATTGATAAAACCTGGTGGTCGGATTTTCCATCTCCAAGGAAAAACACCCTTATCTCCTATCAGAAAAATTCCTAATTCTCCTTTTGGGGCTTCGACTCTCACATAAAGTTCTTGTTTTGACAATTCAAAAGTAGGAGAAGGTTTTTTACTGATAAATCGATAGTCAAAATCATTCCATTCGGGATCCCATACTTTATCAAAGCGCCGGATTTCTAAATTCTCATAGGGTCCTCCCGGAATTCCTTCTAAAGCCTGTTGAATAATTTTTATTGATTCTGTCATTTCACTGATTCGTACTAAATAACGAGCTAATGAATCCCCTTCCTTTTGCCATTGAACTCCCCAATCAAATTCATCATAAGACTCATAATGATCAACCTTTCGAAGATCCCATTGTATGCCGGAAGCTCGTAGCATTGGTCCCGATAAACCCCAATTTATTGCCTCCTCTCCGCCAATAATGCCTACTCCCTCAACTCGCTCTAAAAAAATAGGATTACGTGTAATAAGCCTTTGATATTCAGTAACTCTTGTTAAAAAATAATCACAAAAATCCAAACATTTATCTACCCAGCCATGAGGTAAATCAGCAGCGACTCCTCCAATACGAAAATAATTATGCATCATTCGCATACCGGTAGCAGCTTCGAATAGGTCATATATCAATTCTCTTTCTCGAAAAATATAGAAGAAGGGGGTCTGTGCGCCAATATCTGCCATAAAAGGGCCAAGCCATAACAAATGCGAAGCTATACGACTTAACTCTAACATAATGACTCTGATATAGCTGGCCCTTTTAGGCACTTGAATATTGCCTAACTGCTCTGGTGCATTTACAGTTATTGCTTCAGTGAACATAGTAGCTAAATAATCCCAACGTGTTACATAAGGTAAATATTGTATAATTGTTCGGTTTTCCGCAATTTTTTCCATTCCTCTATGTAAATACCCCAATATCGGTTCACAGTCAATAACATCTTCACCATCTAGAGTAACAATGAGTCGAAGAACACCGTGCATTGATGGGTGCTGAGGGCCCATATTGACTATCATAAGGTCATTTCGTGTAGCTGGTGCAGTCATAGGTTTTTTCCCGATTCATTCTTCCATGAATTGCTGAAAGCGAAAAGAGGTTCATCAAAATTTAATCGAAAATTCAAAATGACTCTTCAAATTAATGATTTTTTGTTTCTCGAATCTCCAACTGGCCGATTAATTCTTTATAACGTACTCTATTTTTTTTTGACAAATAGGCGAGCAGCCGTTGACGTTTTCCTAGAATTTTACGCAGACCTCTCTGAGATAAATAGTCTTTTTTGTGCAATTCCAAATGTGAAGTAAGTCTCCGTATCCTATTGGTGAAACTCACTACTTGAAATTCAACAGACCCCTTGTTGTCTTCGTTTTCCTCTTTCAAAATAATTGCACTGAATGTATTTTTTATCATAAAAAAGCTCCTTTTACCCTTTAATTTACATATAAAATATTTTATTTTATCGATCAGTAATAATAATATTAGTCATTTTAACGTAGTAATTAGTATACACAAGAATTTTAATTTTAGTTGGACAGGGATAAAAAAGTAGATGGTACGTTTTTACACTTACAACATCAAATAATTTAGAATTTAGACCTAAAATTCGGAATATTCTATAGATTCGTTTATTTTATAGATTTTATTCAAACAAATTGATACGTCATTGACTTAGTATTAAATAAAAATGATCTAATATTAGACTGGGACGTACGACAGGGCATATGTGCATCTGTTTGCTTTTCTATATGGTACAGAATATATAGGAAAAATGTACCATCAATCTATTTTTAATTGTGGATATATTCTTAACAAACTAAAACGGCTTCCATTATTGGTATTAAACCAATATCTATTCATACAAGCTAAGTCTTCTAATCGATAATTAGGCCAAAGAAATAACTTTAATTTAATTAATTCGTTTTTATCTCTATCAAAATGCTTTTTTTGATCCAAAAAGGGATTCCTGTTTTTTATGTTCTTTTTGTTACAAAATACTCGATTTTTATCCACACTATTTATATTCTTTGAGTTGAAAGAAATTAGAATTCTCAATTCTCTACGACGTCTAGATGATAAAATCTTTTCAGGAGCGATAAAATCATCATGTTTTTTGTCTCTCTTTCGAATGATAGATTCATCCAATTTATTTTTATTGATATATCTTTGTTTTCGATATCTTTGAGGAGTTTGGTACTTACTCTTATGAACCAACGATATACCTACGGTTTGATATATAATAAAGTATCCGTCGTTGTTTACAGACAAACGGATGGGATCGATAAAAAATATCCCCTTTTTATTCAATTCTATAGGAGTCAATTTTTTTCGAATCACCATTATATCCAGATTTAGTTCTTTCCTTTGAATAGACGATATAGTAGTATCTCTTGGATTTCTCAGTCCAAGCAAGTAACAATATATCTTGATATTATTGATCATTCTTTCAGTTAAATTCGGAATTAAACCGTCGTCTATTATCCATTGAAAAAGCAAATAGTGTTTCCGTAAGAAAATCATTTCTCGTCTCATCCTATTCCGCATCTTATATTGTTTTTTAATTTTATCTTGGTTTTGTGAATATAATCCAAGGCCTCTTCGGCTCGCTGGTTCTTTTTCTTCTTGATTTTGATTCATTAATTCAGAATATCTTTTTTCAGTCGATGGTCTAAAAAAATGGAATTTTTTCTTTTCATTGATGTTTTTCTTTTTATTTAAAAGAAGTAATTTGCTTGGTATAATCCATGGTTTTATTTTGTATATATTATAAAGTGGCACAAATTCTGGGAAGAACGGAAGTTTCAGATTTGTCGATATTGGGTTTAGGATTTCTTCATTCATTTCCATCCAATCAAAGAAGAGTTTCTTGTCATTGATTGGATTTATTTCTAAATCTTGATGAATCATCAGATAAAAAATATCGTTTTTATCCATTTTATCAATTTTTTGGTAATTCTTACTTCCAAGCTTAGTATTTATATTACTGTTATAATCCATTTTGGTCCAGGCCTCAATATCTATTTTTTGTCTTAGAAAAAAATTGAGAATTGTCCAATCAAAATATTTTCTATCTGGATTTTTTTGCATATACATAATATCGCCCTTTTCTAGATAATGATTGATAGGAATTTCCTCCAGGCTTTCAAATAAATTTTGTTTATAATTGTTGTAATTAAAAGTAATTTTTTGGTTGTTATTTAATTCTGATGGTGATCCATAAATAATATATGAGGACTTATTAATTTCAGAATTAATAGATTTATATGATAAAAGATTATATATATAGTATTTTGGAAAATTATCTTTTTGGTTTGGTAGTGGATATACTTTAAAATCCTTTTGTTTTTTGTGACAAAGTAATCGGTCTTTTTCATACGAATTCCGTTTTGTTAAATCTTTATTTTGGATAATACCACCTTCATTTATCGTAGTTCGCCATTTTTGTGGTATTAATCCAAACCATCTAATCTGAGATAAGTTGTATTGATAATGGCCTCTTAACCAGTTTTTCCATTGATTCGTTTCAGAACTTGAAAATTTTGTATGTCTTAATTCGGAATGAAATATTCCGTGTGTTACAAAATAATTTTTTATTGCAGTCTTAAGAAAAACGGGAGTTCCGTGATACTCAAAAATAGATCTTAACTTATACAAATTAATAACTTGGGTTTGTGATAATTTGTAAAATACATATGCTTGTGATAAAGAGGATAAGTCAAAAAAAAGATGTGAATTCCTCTTACTATTCTTAATATTGTAAAGTTCGCTTTTTAGAGTTGAAATAAAGTTAATTTCTTTTTTTGTTTTTTTTTTTTTGATTTCTTGGTTTGTTTTATTATTGTAAATGTATTTATCAAAATAAAAATTTCTTGATTCAAGAACTAGTTGTGTAGGAATTCTTGCAATATGAATGATATATAGAAAGATATCGATGTATATTCTTTTAATGAAAATTTTTATAAACAAATCTAATTTATAGATTAATCGATTGCTTCTTCTTTTTATTTTTAATATTTTCAAAAAAAAAATTGGTGATTTTTCTTTTCCATTATAATTTGTTTTGTTAGGACTACTTCTTTTCTTGGCGTTGCTGTTTTTTTCTTTTGTAAGACTCTTTGTTTTCTTTCTGATTGTGCTTGTTCTATCAGTCAGATTTTTAATTTTTTTTTCTCTTAGTGAATAATTTGTATTATCTGTAGATTGAATTTGTCTAAATGAGTCGTGAATTATCTGATTCCTAATTATAGAATCTTTTTTTTTGTTAGTTTCGCCGGATTCATACACCTTTCTGAATCTAAATAATCGAGTTGGATGTACTTTTAAGAGTTCGTTTTTTTTTCTTTTTATAAACAGAAATAAAACGTTTTTAATAACCACCCCTTTTGGTTCTTTTGAATCTTGTAGAAAATTTTTTGTTCTTTCTTTTAAAACGCTTAGAACTCGAAAATTATTATTTTTCGTTTTTCGAATTTTTTTTTTAAGTTCTTTAAAAATAGGCTTAAAAAAGGAAGGTTTGGGGGGGACAGAACCAAAGGGAACGGTAGTTTGAGTTCCCCAAGCCGTTAAAAAAGAAAACTTTTGTTGTTCTTTCTTTAGATCTTTATAA